CTCTGGTCCTTCACTAATCGGGGCCAAAACTCCGGAAATTAGAAATGCCAAAATAGGAATAACACTTGATATTATTAGAAATGCCCAGAAAATATCATATTCGTGAAGCAGAAACATAGAAGCACTCCTATTAATGTGGAATATACCGAATTAGTTGATTCAAATTGGAATTCTCAATTCATCCATAACTGCATTAGTCGAAACAACAATTTTGATCAAACCACATAGTTTCGTTTGTTTACTTGTTGTGGGTCATGTATCGTCTCAAGATTCATCCAACGGAATCCCACTTACACTTACTTCGATTCTATTTAGATATGGTGTAGACATATAATGCTATTATACAAATCAAACTCTCTCCTACCTTGCCTCGGGTTTTCTATCAAACAAAAAAAGGAATTAAGGAATTTTTTTTTAAAGAATATTTTAAATAATATGAATTGAAATTGAAATAATATTCAAACAATATTATTCAAATAAGATTAAATGAAATATTAAACATAAATAATTTCAATATTCTATTAATATAATAGAGCCAAAGAGGAGGTCTGGCCCATTTTTTCTCTCTCTCTCTTTTTTTTTTTTTTCTTAGTGATTTAGAATATAGTCAGTAGTCAGATGGAATAGAATTTCTAGGAATTTCCATCTCGGGATTTATGGTATATTCTACGTGGCTGTGTTGGTGTATTCTTTTCATTAAGATCCGGATAGAGGATTATTGTTTCTATTGATTTGATACGGATACGAAAACGGAATGCATCGACCGATTCGATTCTCTCTCCCTGTCCCAGATTTATACTTAATTGATTTGATTCAATCCATTGAATTGTGAGGAACCCTTACATATAAAAACTCATGGGTTCCTATACCCAAATTAGGAAACTTTGGACCTGTACTACCCCGGCCCCGGCTTTACCCCCGAGTTAGAAGTCTTGAAAGAATCATTTCAGACCCATTTCTAGGACTAAAGATCGTGATTTGGAATGACTCGAAATACTTATTTATTTAATGTAATAATAACACCTAGCAGGACCAACCAACGAGTTAGGTTTCGTGACAACAAAAAACGTTTCTTTTGAAGCAAACCTACAAAATGGGGCATAGTTTAATGGTAGAGTCGGCTGAATCGTAAATGATTTACAGAAGATACTTCGAATGGAATCATGCGTTGTCGAACGATTCGATAGACAAAATCTCCCCATCCCAAAACCAACTCATAGAACATAGAAATAGAAGAGGGTGCGTTGATACATTTAGGACCAATTCATTGTCTCTAAAACAATGAATTGGGATTGTTGTTCTGCCAAAAGGCGATACGTCGGGGGATTCCTAACTCATCCAAGTTCAAATGGGCCCTAATCTTTTTAGATAAAGTCTGCATTGGTAGAATTGGAATGATGAACAAATTGGATTGGGTAGATTGGAATAAAAAAAAGAAGTTATTAAGTATTGTACAGAAAAATGACTACTTGCTTTGCTAAGCCGGTTATACGAAGAAAAGCCTATTGTACAATGAAACTTACCAAAGAGCTTCGTTTTTGAAACTCTGGCTTTTCTACAAATACAAGAACAAGAATAGGTTCTAGATAATGTGACTTACTATTAGATTGAATTTGGATTTGATTTGGTTGGGTCAGGTTGGAGTTTTTCTTGAGCCAGGCTCATGTTATGATTTTGACTTCATAAATTGACTTGGGTATACCAAAGCAAAGGTGTATCACTAAATCTTGGATCATGGACAAATAAAAGAGGAAAAAGGCCGTATGTCATTCACAGACGAAGATTAATGAAGAAGAATGGGTTTGTTTATCCGAGATTTGAAAATACCGATCCGATTGGATCCATTGGAATAAATTATTGTTTTCAAGCCCCGAGGGATCTCCGTGATCCTGTGGGAATGATTCCATTTCTATGGAACAATCAACCGGCCGGTCACACGCACTAATTAGGAAATGAATACAAAAATGTATAGGGCTATACGGACTCGAACCGTAGACCTTCTCGGTAAAACAGATCAAACTTATTATTATCGAAATGATTCGAACTGTTTCAAAGACCCAACATGCGTTTTTTTTTGCATTGGGCTCTTTCATTAACTGATAAAAAGATCGGCTAGTCCACCATATTTTTTCTTGACAGGAAGATAACGAGATGGCTCCATGCGCTCGGATTCATTATTTTAATTCTGATCCGGGAGCAATACCAAAGTGTTTCAAAGAAGGGTTACCCTGACGTAGGTCTGCCTCCGGCCTAGATCAACCTAAGTTAAATGGAGTCTCTATCAATCCGCCCCAAGAGTCAAATATGATACTTCATACACCTTAAAGTTCATAGGACGAAAAGAGGTTATTTTGAGGTCCTTATCCTCATTATGCCTAGCATTGAAGGGACTGGGTATTCACCTTATCAATGATCAAACCAATGATGGGTTCTATTTGGTACCTGAATTGGCACCTGAATCGGACCGAACAAAATATTTGTCAGGCTATTGTTCTCTTGT